AACCATTTTAGTTTCGATCCCGATAAGGAAGGCGATAATTTCGACCAAAGTCAAAGTCTGCGTATTGTTGATTTCTAGGTGTAGTGCTTCTTCTCCTATACTGTCTATTGATTCTAATGGATGAGGGTTGACTCGCACCGCAATACAGATTCATAAGTTTGAACCTCTGGCTCACTACTAGAATCGACAATTCAAGCATCTGAGGCTGCATTAATCGGGGATACACGACAGAAGGAATTGTTTTTTTTTACAAACCTCACCTTCAAAAAGCGTAGATTTATTTCATTTTTTTTTTCTAGTCCGAAATCATGCGTCAGTCTTATAAGACTGAAGGCGGTAAATAAAATTGAGATCGAAAAGATATGTAAACTAATGATCAAATCACACCATCTCTGTAATAGGTAAATGCCTCCTTTTCTCCTGAAGTTGTCGGAATTATTCGTAATAAGATATTGGCTACAATTGAAAAGGTTTTATCAAAAAAATTTCCATTTATACTCGATTTAGTCATAGATAGCAATCCACTCTCAAATTCTTTTCATTACCTTTCGTAAGAAAATGATTCCCCACAAACAAAGGAATTGGACACTACGAAATAACATAAAAACAGAATTTTAAAAATTTGAAAACTCCTCTTCCTTAAATTCTTTCTTTTTGACCGGAATTAAATAAAATAATAAGAAATAGTTTCGATTTCATACAAATCTAGTCGACTAGTATAAGAATGAAGAGGTCCTAGTCTGATTCCCATCTCATCTCGAAATTGAAGAAAAAAACAAAATAGATAGACCGATTAGTTGATTCCTTACGATTGATTGAATTCGTGTCAAAATATCCGAAAAGGATGGGAGCACTAGATAACATAAATGGATATCTAAAAAATCGATATCTTTCCTCTTTTTGTTTTTTCATACTTTCTTTTTTTCGAATTGATTGCCCGGAATTTTTGAAGGATCAAGTAAAGTAAAAATAAAAGTGGCTCGCTATTGATTTGGTTGATGGGGCATAATCATTACGTAGGAGAGATGGCTGAGTGGTTCAAGGCGTAGCATTGGAACTGCTATGTAGGCTTTTGTTTACCGAGGGTTCGAATCCCTCTCTTTCCGTACCCTCAACTAATTTACCAATCTTAATGAACACAATGTATCAAAGAACAACACATACTCAAATTCAAAAAGGTAGAACTCGAACCCTCGGTAATTTTGATATCGATTTGCTATTGCTATTCCCTAGATAAGGATAAGTACTTTATCCTGCGTCCTTTTTTAGTTACTTTTTTTATGGGAAGGAAAGGGGGTAGGAGTAATAAAGTTGTCCAAACCTCTTCTTAGTTGAGTTAGGTTTAAGTTTGCCGAGAATAATATTCTACGACTAGCAATTCATTTATTTTCAAACCAATCGATTTACTCTCGATTATTTGATTGACTAATCCTTTATATTGGAATGGGTGAAGAGTCAAATGTTTTGGAACTTCCTCATGAGGAGATGAATTAAGATAACTTTGAATCATATCTCTAGATTTTTGAGCATGGCTCGCCGTAATAATATCGTGCGGTTTGCAGCGATAACTTGGTATATCTACTATACGGTCATTAACTAAAATATGTCTATGGTTAACTAATTGGCGGGCTTGGGGAATAGTCGAAGCCATACCCAATCGGAAAAGGATGTTATCCAAACGCATCTCAAGTAATTGTAGTAAAACCCGACCTGTTGACCCCTTGGCTTTTCCGGCTATACAAACATATTTTAGTAATTGTCGTTCTGTAAGACCATAATGAAAACGCAATTTTTGTTTTTCTTCTAAACGAATACGATATTGAGATTTTTTCCCAGAGCGCGATTGGTTTCTAAAATCGCTTCCGGCTCTAGGCCCTTTACTAGTTAGACCTGGTAAAGCCCCAAGACGACGTATTTTTTTGAAACGAGGCCCCCTATAACGCGACATGAAGACTCCTTTTTTGTTTGGACATAAACAAACTGAACTAAATAAATTGATAAATTAAGCGAGGCGAAATACAATAATAATAATACAATGAAGTATTGTCCTAAAAAGAATTAAGAAATGGATTGAATTGGAGTAATAGAATTACCATTTTTGATTTATGTATAGAAATGTATAGAAATCATTTTCTTTCTATATTGATTTATATATCATATCAATATAAATAGAAATTTATTAGAAAAAAAAAATAATCCTCTTTTTGTTCTGCCGAAACCGAATTCTTACTGTTTTTTTGCTAATTGAAATGGGGCATATAATAGGTCGGCAACCCTTGGAAAAAAGGGAAAAAGCCATTTCAATGTTCTTTGATTTCAAAAATACACTCTCAATCATGTGAAAATCAAAACAAATAGACAAAAGCCGGCTATCGGAATCGAACCGATGACCATCGCATTACAAATGCGATGCTCTAACCTCTGAGCTAAGCGGGCTCAAATAGAGCAAAAATTGTGTATGCATCGTAAACGAATAGGATCTTTTTTTTTCGATTAATATGAATTATTCAGTATTAGCTATTCATAATAGCAATAGCTATAGATTTCGATTTTTTGATATTGATCAATATTCTAGAAAATAATAATTAGTAATTAGATTATTTATTCTAAATTCTAATTATTATATTAATAAATTTGAGTGATATAAAATGGGTATCCATTTTCTGTTTCTCAACACTTAACGTAAACTTCTTTCAATAAGGTATTTGAAAATGTTAATGTATTAGAATTCTAGGAATTCTAAAGAATTCAAAATGCTAACTAATTCAAATATTTCTAATAAAAAATTTCAAAATTACTGAAATAATTAGTTTCGTTTTAGCTCTAATCAATGATTAATATTTTGAATAACTAGATACAAAATGATTGATATTGTATCAAATACCTTTTTTGAGTTATTTTCTCGGAAGTTAAAGACAAAAAAAGAATCGACCGTTCAAGTATTTCAAATGCATCAAAAAAAAAATAATAATGATAATAAGAGAAGCATATATATATTATGACATGTATCAATTTCTATTGAATTGCATAAACAGAAATGATAGAATCATTTTGGGTTGTATCAAATGTGGGTGTCGGCCTTGGGTATCCAATAGACATTAAACAAAATAGGCAATAAATTCAAACAACAAGACCCACTTTTTTAGTTTATAGAGTTTTGGTTTACATATAAATAGAAATCCAATCAAGCGGTATTTAATGAAATTCGTATTGAAAAAAAATACACCGCTTTGATTTCAGCATAGTATAAAATAGGGGGATATGGCGAAATTGGTAGACGCTACGGACTTAATTGGATTGAGCCTTGGTATGGAAACATACGAAGTGACAACTTTCAAATTCAGAGAAACCCTGGAATTAAAGATGGGGCAATCCTGAGCCAAATCCTGTTTTACGAAAACCAACAGCAGTTCATAAAGCGAGAATACAAAAAGAATAGGATAGGTGCAGAGACTCGATGGGAGATGTTCTAACAAATAGAGTTTACCGCGTTAAGTTGGTAAAGGAATCCTTCTATCGAAACTCAAAAAAAGGGGGGGCCCATATACATAGATATATGTACTGAACGCTATACAAACTGGATTAAGACGCTGCGAGTCTATATTGATGATTATATGCAAAATGAAAGAATTCTTGTGATGTGAATCGATTGTATTAACTGGCAGAAAGAATCGAATCCTCATTGATTCCATCATTTATAAATCAATTTACTCCAGGATCTGAAAATCTTTTGAAAAAAAAAACGGATTAATCGCACGAGAATAAAGATAGAGTCCCATTCTACATGTCAATAGTGACAACAATGAAATTTAAAGTAAGAGGAAAATCCGTCGACTTTAGAAATCGTGAGGGTTCAAGTCCCTCTATCCCCAAAAAAACATTTGACTCGTTAATGCTTTATCCTTTTTTTTTTTTCGTTTTTTTTTGATATTTGATATAAGGATATCATTATTAGTCGTTTTATTTGTTAGTGGTTCCAAATTTTTTTATTTCTTATTCGTTTTTTTCTTTCACAAAGTTATGTACCCGAGTGTATATTTTTTTGTAGTAACCCAAGTTGGGTTTGGTGTTATATAAGGTACACACAAAGTAAGATCAATTCATTTTTGAATTGACATAGAACGAAGTCATATCATAAAATGAGGATGATATATTAAGTAAAATAATAGTCGGGATAGCTCAGCTGGTAGAGCAGAGGACTGAAAATCCTCGTGTCACCAGTTCAAATCTGGTTCCTGGCACATAATTCATTTGGATGAGTATCTATTGACCAAATACATTCATATATCCAACATAATGGATATGGATCGACATCCACATTTTGGATATTTATGAATCCATATCCATATTCATTAATAGTATCGATTAGCATACATACTTAGCCATCGAAGTATCTGTAACTCTCATGTTATCCTTTGTATTATATTACATTTCAATTTTAAAATCGCTGACGAAAATTTCTAGATTTTTAGAAAGAGGATAAAAAGTATCCATATTCTCTCATATATCAAATCTGAAAATTATATTCTCGTCTTTTTTCTTTTGTTCCTACTCTACTCTGTCTGTTCTTCTTCAAGATCAAGAAGAACGTTACGACTTAATACATATATGTCTATGCAATACAGAATTGAAAGGTTCAATTAGTTGGTTGAGAGACCCAACCAAGCAAAAGTCTATTCTTAATAAGTTGATGGATAGGAATATCCACGATGAATCTTAGATAGAGTCGAAATGAAATCGTATATTTTTCTTTTTTTTGTTAGTTTTTTTCCTATTCTATTTCTTCATTCTCTCTTAAGCGAACCTATAGAGTATCTGTAAGATATGTGCGCGGTACAAAGTGCATAATTCGAAATTATTTTCATTTGAATTCAGATTATTGGTTCAGTTCATCACAAATAACAAGAAACAAGTACCCTCCAATTTGAGAATTTCCAATGAATCTATAATTGAATGATAGCACAAAAAGAAGAAAAACTAGAATAGGAAAATTTAGCACA